CTTACTCGGCTCCCATATGCCATTATTCATAAGTAGGTGGTGGAGCAGGTAGTTAATGAATATTGAACTGTTGAGTCCTACCTTGTTTGTTGCCTCTTCCGACCGCCTATCAAGCACGGGATGAGACTTTTTAGGCTTTAGTTCATACCGGCTAAAGGTTAGGAGCCCAGCCCAAGATGTATTGGAGCCGGTCTTGTCAACTCCGAACGAATGCTTAGTTAGCCAGGATTAGGAATTGGCTTGGGAAGACAAAGAATATATATTCTTACAAAAGTTCTTCGTATCACTGTACCAAAACAAAACTACAGAACCAAGGAGCTGTCAACTCCACCAAACGATGAAATAACTTAGAGTATCCCAATAGAGAGATAGACAGGTAGTAAGACTAGTAAAGCACCTATTCTCTTGCATATGCCTAAGATCTCTTTCTTACCTCAGCTGCACACCAATACCAATAAGGTGAATAAAGGACTCTAAAAGCTACATGAAGACGTAACCCCTAACTAAGAAAACAAGGCAAATGTATCTTTCTCCAAACCAATAGCTGCACCAGTTACCGAGGACCACAGAAGTAAAGACTGAATAGCTTCTGACCTACTCTTCTTTTTACTTACTAGCTCAGTTGCACCGAACACTTTATGTTAGCTAGAATTTAACTCAGGAAGGAAGGTAGTTCAAACAAGAAAGAAACCTGGTTGGTTCGTCTTGCTCAAATCAGCGAATTGCTATTGCTCTAAAGCATTTCTTTGTCGTCACCGAGAAGTCCTGAGAAAAGAAGTGGATTTGCTCACAGGCGGAGGATGAAATAGAACCCGACCGAAACCACTTTGACTGAGATTGGAAGTGGATCCTTCACCTGCCATGGACAGGGACTTCTTCACTCAACTATGAGTACGGATCCGCTTTGTCGCCTTCTGAGCTATACGAAAGAACTCTCGCTTTCTAAACCCATAGGCCTGGAGCGAAGACCTTTGCTTTGAGATTTCATCAACAGTCCCGTGCCAAGCATAAGAGTCAACTACGTCGAACCTGACGCCTAACACTCGGGATTCCATCCTGTTCTTTGCTCACTCCCTGGAGTGAGATTCTAAGTTTGATCCCTTTTCTTATCAGTTCGACTGAGCTTCATCTCTCATTCTTTATCACTATTTCAGTTACTGGAACAGCAAACTCAGATCTTTGGGAAGTCTCTTCAGGACTCCCTTGCCCACCTGAAGTGAGAAAATTACCTCGCTCACAACGTACAATTCCCTCTTTTCTGCCTAGAGTTCGCTACTTAGACTTCCGATATCTCTCCTGCGACTATTTTATAAAAAGTGCAAAATGAGACTTCGCCCCTTACTCTTATCCACTAAGCGCTTCGCCCCTTCACTTCTGAACCCAACTACTCTTTCTCTCCTGCGGACCCTTCGCCTGCTAACAAGGAGAACTTAGCACAACTAACAACTTCTGCTCGGGCCTCTATCAAGCGAGGCCCTTCGCTACATATACAGGACTCGAGAGCAACAGAAAGATTTTTCAATGGGTGCAGGGTATCAAACCTAACCCCCGGACTAAGAACCTTCCCAACCCTATTTGAACTGAATTCCAGGCCCCGGAGAGAGGAGATATGTAATAAGAGGAGACTGAGCTGAACTACTACATTTGTTAACTTTTTCACTTCATTTATGGATTCTTTTCTTGTTGAAGTGAGTGTTCATTGTTCCTAGAAGATAGAGATTAGAACTGAGACTGACTATGAAACGGAGACCGAGCTGACTAATAGTAGATTCCTCCAATGGACCCCTCTCCTGCGCTTATAGTGCCCACTGCCATGAAAGCATAATCTATGGTTTTTCAGCTTGAGCCCGTCGCCGTCCTTTCACTTGCGGTACTTCGCTTGGGGAGCATACTTTTTCTTTCTTACTTTCATCTCGAGTGTTGTGTTCTTTCGTTTCCTCTATTAGTAGTTGACTTCCTCTTTGGTCGAGTGGAGCTTCGCAGAGATCGTAAGTCAGCCAAGGCCTTAGACCTGAGCGCGTCCCTGCTCTCAGATTCTGTTCTTTCAGTCCCTCCTCTTCCTGCTCTGCCAAGCAGCCTGATAACCTCTTCCTGTAATGATTGATTCCTTCTAGCCCTTTCTGAACTCCCCTCATCAATAGTATAGTGGTGTATTAAAGATCCAATAAGCGGTCTCATTACTAATAATTAATAATTAATAGTCCCCGTGCTCTTCGAACGGGTCTCTTAGTTGTTGAGAGGGTTGCCCAAAAGCAGTATATAGTATATAAGGCGTACCCAGTCAAACTTACTTGTGATGCCTTTCGGACCTGTAAGGGAAATCAGTCATAGGTAGGCCCCATAGCCATCTCCATTCATCAGAAACTATCAATTACGAGTCCGGGGCAGGCTAACCACCAGCATCTCTTTGAATCCTTTCCGGTGGCACTAATAGAAAGTAAGTACTTGCCAACGAACCTTGACTCTCTACTCTCTCCCAGCGAATCCAAAAATCTAGTGCGGTCAGTAAATGCATAATTTGGATTGGAATCCCGGGATTGAGAGACAGATATTCGCCAGGTCCGATATTGGACGCTCACTCGCTTCTTTCTGCACTGGATCGAATCAATTAGATGGGTCACTGGGAACGGATTAGCTTATTGGCTGCTCCGATGCCGCCACGGAGCCTTCATTCGCCGGTTCTTGGCACTTGGGACTGGGAGAAGGATATGAATTTGAAGGCTTAAATGCCGCTCCGTACCCCTCGGAAGATTGAGGATACATCGTAGGTTTCATTGGATCCCCCGGGCTCGGGATCCATTGGTATACGTAATAAGATCGACCGATTGCCTGGTTCGATCCTCGCCTTTCCTTCGCTAATGGGCACGGTAGTTCCCGGAGTTGAATCGGGCGGGAGATTGGGATTGATAAACGGAAGGTTACGCTTCGCCAGGAGGACGAAAGATAGAGAAAACTGGACTAGGAATCATTGGAATACGGAGACCTGGAGAGCAGCTTTCGGAAGGTGCCATAGATGCGGTTCCTTGGCCTGCTAGAGATGAGGATTGAAGTTCGTTGGTGAACTGGACTCGTAATTGTAACATAGAATGCCTGCCATGCGAATGGGGAATCAAAGATCGGGAAAGGTAGTTTGCCGCTTCCGTTGTTGATCTCCGCTTTGGTAGCAACCACTAGATCGAGATCTGGCCCTTGGAGGTGGGACTTCCAATACTGGGATCGGGATCCATGAAATTTTATACTTATTAGCACTCGAGTGAGAGGACCTGGCAAGAGAATGCAGAGGTTCGGCACCTGAGGTTGGGCTAAACTCTACCCACCTACGAAGGCCCGGGCACTCATCTCCTTTGTCTCCAAAAGTAGACTTTGAACCACCAGCCTTTAGACCACGTCCTCTATAAACCCGCGAATGTGGAACTGGGATTCTCCTCCCGTTGCTGGTGAAATGGGACCAAATGGCGCATCTAATGCCCCTTAAATAAACGAGGAAGAGGGTTGGGCGACCGGGGTAAACGCTTATCACCTCCCGTCAGTGCCCGTCTACTAGAGTCTCAACTCCCTAACAGCCGTCCTAGTTTAGCGGTTAGAAGGACGAGGGAAGACAAGACTGCTTGGCTTGCAATGCATGCCACTACCTCTCATTATGCCCCGGCCCATGACTAAGTAGTCTACTTGTGATGTATACCTTGACGTAAGTTAAGGAGATTTCCAATTTATTTTCTATGGCTTGGCTATTAGGCTCAACTGTCCCGAAAGGAGAGGAATGCTCCCTCCCGGGAGTTGAGAAAGGGGCCCTCCCTCTATAGATTCATTCACTGACCCGGGGTGGTGAAGTAAGCAGACCATTCTCTTCTCTATGAAAGAGCTATAGCTTACGCAAATTAACCACTTGTTTCAGTCGAGTTGAGACTCTTCGTTGAGGAAGAAGCTCTCCTTCCCCACCCACCCGGCAAGAAAACGGATGCGCGTTAACACGTGTACATATACTAAAGTTGCGTAATTGTAGAAGTGTACATATGTACGTTAGTGTAGCCTAGTTGTAGATAAGGGAATGGCTCGGGAGCGGTACCAACCATACACAAGTTTCGGGAACGGTACAACCTTCTCACAGGTTCGGGAGCGGTACCATGGGTGGTGGGCGGGGAAGGTAGAAGTAGACGAGGTGCAACATAAGATAAGAGAGATGACAACGTCGCTCTGCAAGAGGCATTAGCCCACCACTGTGAACCAAAGCGTTGAGGGCACAGAGCTATACCTATACACTACTTAAATGCTCGTTTTGAAGGCCCTCATCACTAGGGCTAAGGCCCCATATTCATAGTCTAGTGCGATTGCCCTTTTTTGCATATGAAGCTAGCCTAGCTATTACTAAAGCAAACAGTGATAGCAGTAGAGCCATAGCTTATCGGTTCGTTAAAGACTGGCAGGAGCGAGCCGATATCGCACGAGTCTTTTTATAAAAGGCCACAAGAGGATGAGGGCTGACGAAAAGAGGAGATCTTTAGAGTTCAAGGAAGGGAGAAGGTCATGGTGAAGGCACTAGCCCACCTGTTTTAAGTTTTCCGAGAGGCGCACTCGTATGCCTTTCGAGACTTCCCCCTTGTAAATATTATCGGGTAAGAAAGAGGGTGCGTAACTATAAGGTATGAGTTCATACCCGGTTAGCCCATCGCTTTATGGCTTACAGGAGTAGCTGGCACTGGTCTTGACTCTGAGTCTGTATCCACCCATAGGATAAGACCAATAGACGGAATTAGTTTCAGTATGGCATCGCATCTCTTGTTCTCGAATCCGCATAAGGGCTTAGACGAGACCTAGCATCTCTCAGCCAAGACCGCTAATGCCGAATCCAAGACCTCTTGCTGATTCCCAGACCTGGTTCACGCTTGAAAGCCAGAGCTAGTCTTCTTCCCACTGACCACTACTAATAAGAGCTGCCGAACCACTACCTAAAATGAGTTAGTGCCTTCCTCCATGGGGGTTCAATAGCTGCTGATTCTGTAACAGCTTCTTATAGAAGAAGGCGTTCTTGCGGTTATACAGAAGGCATATTAAATGAAAGGTCTTGCAGAGCCTTGTCCTACAGTCCCACACATGCCTGCTCTTCGTAGATAGAGACACGTTTCTCGGCATCCTGCCTTCATCATCGTATAGACACCCGGGAATCCTACTAAGTAAAGAAGGAGATCTATAAACGAGACTGCTAGCTGGTACTGGTATGGGGGGACGAGACTAGCTTTGCTTCCTCCCCCGTAAGAAAGAAAATCTGTATTGCTGAAGCTTATCCCGTTGACTGTGGTGCTATGGCTTGCTTGAGTAGAGAGAGTTTTTAAGTTTGAATATCCCAATCGGCAAACTTTTCAGAAGAAAGGAACGAGTTGAATGCTTGAGAAGACTTAGAGGTGGGAAGAGAGGAGAAGACGCTATATTTACGTGATAGCACTCAGTTTAAGGTATGAATGAGGTTTCCAAAAGGATACAAATAGACTTTTTCGGACTGAAGGAGTTGAAGAAAGTAGTGGGAATGCGTCTAAGAGAGTGAGTTTAGACTGAAGCTGAGGGCGTTCAGGACAGTACAGCACTGCAAATAGGATTCTTCTAGCGTATAGTTTCCGGCGAAAGAAAGGTCGATCTTTCTTGCCCTTCTCTCGCTTTCTTATATCTGCTACTTATTGCGGAAGGGCCCCAAGCGGACCGTACCGTGCCTCTCGAACGAACCTTCCGGTCGGGTCTTAAGGAGAGCAATCATAGACCAGGGGAGAAACCAGTTACAGGATCAGGAAGGTCCGAGCTGTCGTTGATATGCAAAACAGAGGAAAAGATATCCCTATAACCAATCTCACTTTTTAGGATTGTACCTTCGCGCACTCCTTTGTTCCACCACAGAGCATTACAAGCAAAAATATCCGACTATTTATGATTTATAAGAGGGCAAGTCAATCGCATTAATAAACTTTCAGGAATTCCAGGAGCGGGAGAAGCTGTAACTGAAGCAGGAGAACGGGAAATTCCATTTCAAAGAAGATAGATGAATGGGGTACCCGATTGACATCGTAACCATTAACGAAAGAGAAAGGGCATTTAGAAGAATCTCAGAAACATGGCGATCGATTCGACCGATCAAGAACAGAGCGCGGCTAAGTCCTACCACTATTATTGCTTAAGCGCATTCATCCACATCCACAACAGAATCCACTCACTAAACTAAAGTCGAATAAAGTCCGTACGCTTGAATGAAGCCCTACCCCTACGCTTGAATGAACTCCGGAAACATCCACTTCAATTGATTCTACTTCATCTCCCCCAGGCACCCCTTTCTCTCCTTACCAGCCTGGACAAGACGGATGGGATGAAGGATAGCGGACAAAGCAAGCCAGCCAACAAAGATTGATCCAGTTGCTGTTGGGGACTTTCCCGGGGATGGGAGTCCTTCATATCATATGAGGATTCACCTCTGAAACTCGAAAGAGGGTCCTACCCTACGCCCGACAACAAGAATCGCCTGAGCCAATTAGCTGTTGCCGACCGTGCTTCACTCCACCTCGCTTCCTTCCCCAGATGATTTTGCCTACTCATTGACCAGTGACTTCGGCATCGAGACACTGACTCCCAGATCAGCTAACCACTCTTTGTAAGGCAGAGCTACTTTCTGATCCCCAATGACAATATCGTCACCAGTGGGATTGGGGGCTATGAGTTGAACTGAACTAGACCTGTAATCAAAACTGTGGACATGGGTTAACTCCTATCCTGTAGGGACTATCCCACATTGAATCGACAACAAGTATCTTTCCTTTCAAAGATTGCTGCTTGAAACGAAGTCTGACTCTTCCGGATACGCAACGCCCCTTCTGGAGGCCTTACGACGGCTACTTTTATTGAAGAATTCGGCGTAACGACTGCTTTCGATGGCAATCCTTGATTGATTTCGGAAGGGGTGCGAAAGAGTTCAACACTACGCTCATTTCGTAGATCTACGATTTCAGGGTAAAGGATTTTTGCTTAGCTGCTTAGCGAATCCCCTTGCTTTTATGAAACTTTTCACATTATCTTTGTTTTTCTCGATGCTTTGAATAGCTATCCGGATAGCAGAAGTGCAATCATTTGCGAAAGCTCTTTCTTCGCGCTCTTTTGAATCTAAGTTCTATTCGTCCTCGGGCACTCTTCCAACTTCAAGAAAACGATCTGATGTCTATATGCTTAACACATGAAATTGGCCTTGGCTAGAATAGCTAATAGGCGGGTAGATTGGTTGTCATACCCCTGTCTTTCCTCTTTCTTACTTCCGAGTTGGTGAGTCACTTGCTAGTGTCGACATAAGCACTTTCTCGGTTATAACTATAACTGTCTCTAGAATAGCTAATAGGCTTGCTTCCTTGCCTTGTGGCGAACTAGACTGAAAATTGATTATATAAAGAGGAGTTGTGTCTTTCTTCAAAAGAGTCAGATAGTGGATCGAGAAACCTCCGCCCAATAGAGCCTAGCCCGAGAGAGGTAGGGTACTTATCTTACCTTTCCTGTGTGGACCGAAATGGTCCCGCGAAGCCGATCACCGGTAGCCTAAGATCCTTTCTTACTATTGAAGAAAGATAGAACAGAGAGTACAGTAGTGGAGAAATTGTGGATGTCTATCCGTTAACTGAGGAAGATGAATCAAAAAGATGTGAACATGAAGAAAGAAGAGAGAGGGAATGCTTTGCCAGCGAACCAGTAGCAATCCGGTGAAAAGCCAGTAGCACGATAGCAGTTCCTCGGTCTCAGTCCATTCAATCCATTCAGTCAAGCCAGTCGCAAACCGGTCTGTCTGTCAATCAATCAAGGAAGAAAGCTCTAGTTCAAATAGGTAACCCACGAAGGAAGACGGGCAAATGGTTTCAAGCTAGTACGGTACCAATACCAATGCTTTGATTCAACTAGTAGCGAAGGTGCCAATTGGTATCATTCCAATAGCTGTCCAAGGGTCAAGGGGTACACAGCCGGTAAACCAATCTGTCCTCTCACTCTTTCTTTTCCATTCCCATCGGGATGTGCTAAACTGCTTTCGGTTTTCGCTTTATGCTTGATAGTTTACTTTCTAGGGCATATAAAGTTTTGTATCATACGAGATTTAGTGCAAGGAGCAGCCTAAGGTAAGGCAAAGAAGTCAAAGAAGAAGAAGTAGCGATATGCCGCCTTATATTATTATTATAAAGATTATAAAGGCTAAGAGACTCTCTTTCACTTGACGAGCTATCATCATGGGGGTATAAAACTTTCTCAGTGCTACCCAAGCCGGCAGCTGTCTGCTTTGTAACTGGGCAACCTCTCGTAGACTACTGTTCTTGTCTTGGCCTTTGTTCACACTATCACATCATATGGTAGTGTGGTTGGCAGCGGAAGTGAATCTGATTCAGAAAGAAAAGCCTAGTCGTCCAAAGGCCCTAAGTGAGTAAGGTGACATACGAGAGGGAACTTCTAGAAATGGAATTCTTCCCCGAAAAGAGGTCCAGACGATGCGCACTCCTGATGGGCTCACCAAATCTATAGCAAAGGAGGTATCGGTTGTGCAAGACCTGAAAACTGTCCCATCCTAGTTGGCCGGGAGGCATGGGACCTTGTTCTACCAGTCGACTGAGCAGCCCCTCTGGGGAGAAGACCAGATTCATAAGGAAGATCCTTACAAAGATGCCACTGCCACCGAACCGGTGAAGACCCATTACTATTCACCGAAGGTTAAGGCTTTCTTAGAGAAGGCGGGATACAACTTCAGTTTCCTTTTTTTTTAATATGTAAGCCTAAGAGACAGGAGTCAATCTACTATTTTCCGTTAAAAAAACGCTTTCCTCATCTAAACTCGCATAGAAGTAGATGGAAGCGGCGTGGTTACCATAGCTCATGCATTTCTTTCAATCTCAGGAACAGGAAGAAGATGGTTTTCAACCAGTTAAACCGAGAAGAACCAGAAAGAAAAAGGATGACTCCTTGATGCCCCCAGGCCCGGCTACGAGATCCAAGGTCAGACCTTCGAGTCCCAAAGGTAAACCTTCCCTTTGTTAAAGAAATGCCTTGTTTTGGAACGCTAGAGGAGCTTTGAAGCCCTTACAAATTTGATTGATGAGAGCGGTAGCCTTTTCCCAGTTGGTCTAGCCAAGCCCAAGTCCCTTTACTTTAGCCGGGTTCGCCCGTCTTTTCTTTCGCTTTCTGATTTAGACCCTGATGAAAATCCTCCAGTGCCCCTATGATCTTTCATTTCAGATGCTAATTCTAGAGCCCTATTATGTTATCAAAATCTCCAACGGCTGCTGCTGAGTCATCCCCTTCAGGGGGTTAAAATCGGACCGCAGGAGGGTATGGATAAAGGAATTATTCCTATCTCATAGAAAGTGCCCCGTAGGGCCTTAAAGGGGATCTTACCTAGGGTTAAGAAAGAAAGGAAGTAATCCGTCTCCCCTTGAATGGTAGCCCTTGCGGGGATTAAAGAGATATCGCCGCAGGGTAGGAGTTAAGGGGGGAGTAGTCATCCAAAAGAAATGGAAAATCGGTTGTTTTCGGGGAATCAGGACCATTGATCGGCGAAGAGGTAGCGGGAAATTAGTACCATCGGGGAATGAGTAGTGATTTAGCCCATTACTCCTGACACTTGAGGTGCGGGATGCCACATGAGGTAAGGTACATCTAATGAAAGTATTTTCGCAGGGAAAGGAACGAAGTAGCTTGTAAAAGGAACGAAGTAGCTTGTAAAAGGAACGAAGTAGCTTGACCGCAGGGAAAGGAAATGCCCGCTTTTTCTTTCCTACAGTAGAGGAAAGGTACTTAACTCAACTAAAAGGAGGAAGGGACCATGCGGAGTAGTACGGAAGGGGAGGCCTCTTCAGAGGTAGTGAAACCCTTTATTTCAGCGAGGCAAGAGAGGCAATGAGAATTGTTTTAGGACCACATACCCTATTTGATTGAGACCCCGAGGGAGAAGCGAAAGCTGGATCGACTCTAAAGTAGAGTAGCTGTACTTGCCTTTTTCTTAGAGTGGATTGAGGAATGTTAGTAGCTCTGTCAGGAGGAAGAAGTGGAACTCCGATGAGAACGTAGTCTTGCTGCATCCCCTGAAGGAGAAGAGGCTAACCTATCCTTAACTGGATCATCTGGAGTTAGATCAGCTGGAGTAGCTACTTACCTTACAGGTGTCCGAAGAAGTCTGTTGGTACAGATGTCATATGAGATGTGAAAGCGATTTCCGACTGAAAGACTACTAGTTGACTAAGAAGTAGAGCCGACTGTAACATCCGACCAGAGAGGTCAGTCAGTGCTGGGGAAGCAAAGAATGGAATGTCTGTTCTGTAACAAGCTTGAAGAAGAATAGAGAATATAGAATATAGAAATCATGGTTCTCTAGCCGGGCTTCTTCTTCTTCTTACCCTTTGGGTTCTGTTTCTTAGCATTCTTATCAACGTTCTTTAGATTCCGTTTCTTCTTCTTAACCTTTGTAGGGGGCTTGTAATGAGTTGGTGGCTGTAGCTCCGGAAGAGGGCTCATCACTGGTTCCTCAGGATGCTTACCTGCAGACAGCAATTCCACTTTTTCACGCAGTTTAGCAAGTTCTGCATTCTTACTATCAATAATCTGAGCATATTCATTCTCTTTCTTGTCAAACTTCTCCTTTTGATGATTCAATAACAATGGGGTAATAAGGTTCTCGTAACCTGTTATATCATATACATTCTTAGGTGTTGTGTCTACCCAAACATTCTTAACATAGACTGGTTTCCTTTTGGTATCAGTTTTAGTTCCAAGGGTGACATCCCAATTCTTTTGCATTATTAATAAATTCTTCCAATCGATTTGGAAGGGCGATTCCACCTTGACTTTCATTTTTCGATTCGGATCAGCTAATTGTTTCTCAAACCATTCAAAATCGACCGAGCCTTTACCTGAACCTTTGTGCTTAATTATCTTACCTTTCTCTTGAGTAAGTAAGGTATAAGTCTTAGGTGCTAAGAAGTAACCTGTCAAGACAATGTGCTCCAACTTTAACTTACCCAATTCTACAGGCGATATTTCATCTTGAGGAAGCTCATTTCCTAGAACTGCTGAGTCAGTATCAGTGTAGTAACAATCATCTCTTTTTATGTAATCGTACATATGAATACGAGCACAAGCTGCGGACAATTGAACTGCCGATATCCTATGTTGATTCAACTCAGAATCGTTATCGGTAACGTAACTTATGATATTGTATTTCACGTTCAGCTCTTCAGCTATGAGAAATCTTTCCTTATCAACCAAAGTATCAAATCTTTCCCTACCGCATATCTCTGTTACTACACTTTCAGGATTGATACCAAATCTGCCGTACAGCGAGTTCATGAGTGTCTTGTACACAAATACCATAGGTTCATTACCCTCTTTCTTAGCAAGCATTCTATTATTGTAGAGGGTTGACACAAAGTCGGCGAAAGGACTTGGCTTCCTCTCAAACAAGTAGCCCCATAGTGGTATAATAGTATAACCCAACTTGTCGCGCGCATAAATCAATTCTTCACTAAAATACACACCTACGAAATGACCTGTTGGGAAAAGTAATGTTTTACTTTTTTTATCCCTATAGGGTAAGAACGGTCGATTAATTGTACTTGGACAAGAAACATAAGCCTCAATAAATCCATACAATTCGGACAAATCCTTCTCATACAATTTATTATGCCAGACAGGTATACCACCCGGCATATCATATTTTTTCATTATAAAAGGATATAAAGAGTTTACATCATAGTAGTATAAATTTTCACCTTTAGGCTTATACGCATCAGCATGACCACCATAGTAACCACGCCGAATGAATGTATCTTCGTTACCATTTGGTATACAGATAGGCCAACTCTTAGGATCATAATACTGCCTACGAAATATACTTATAGCTAGCGATGACAATGTCATGCAATTCTCGATATCCACATTGAACTGACTCCAATAAATCTCTTGACCCTTCACCATTACACCACCCAAAATACGAATATCCTGTTTCAGATACTCTAACAATAGGGATCTCTTATCCTTCAGATGATGCACTCGCAGTCCCTTATGTTCGATGGAACCTTTAGTACCTAAATTAGGACATAAAGTCTTACCCAGATCTTCCAGTTTCCTAGGGAAGACACATAATGAATCTCGAAAACGAAACAAATATGTATAATCCCGATAAACTGCTAACTCGTAAATCATATTGTTCCTCAGAAGAGGTTTGATTTTATACTTATCCATATAAGATACATAATATTTTACTATTAATATACCATCGAATCGTCCGAAGTTATGAAAGTAAACAGTTCGAATCTTTCTTTCTGAAGTAACCACTGCTAAACGCTCTAGAAAATCGAACATCATTTGATTACTCCTTTCTTGAAAATCATCTATAAATGATGAATAATCTTCACTGAAATATGTTTCACATGAATGATCCGGCATGGCACCAACATCAGCACCCGGATTAACCACTAAGAACCCCACTGCGTAAGGGACTTGAATATAAATATCTCTTTTCTCCTTATCCTTAACCTTAAGCATAACCGTCTCCGTATCGGCTACAATGAAAGACCGCCTTTCCTTACTCCTAGATTTGAGTTTTGTTATATAATTGACATAACGACGCTTCCGACCCTTCTCTATAGGTGTAGCTTCTTCAGTACCCTCATCTATGTTGGCATTTCTTAATGGATAAACAAATTGATCAATTTCTTCCTCGCTATGAGGAATAGGATACTCTCTTATCTTCGAATTATACTCAGCCCTATAAAGATATAATCTTAAGGTTAAACCTGTTAGAACATCATTTCCATAAATTTCATTAGCTCTTTTCCTTGTTGTTTTCAATATTTGAGTATATACAAACATGATTGAATGAGATTGATTTCTTTCTTCATCATATAGAGATATAGCAGTATCAAGAACTGAATAGTTAACATCACCACCTGGTTTTAGCACAGTATAACCTATAGTAAACTTACCCTTATAAAACCCTCTATTGTAAGCATACTTCAGTAACAGTTTCATTACTATCAATGCTATCAGTTCATACTGACCACATACCGGGTAAGGCTTTTTAAATCCAACATTTACTATTCTATATATAAATGTAGATTTCTCTTTCGTAGATTCATCTTTCTTTTTCTTTTTCTTTTGAAAGTATATTTCAGAATCCATTTCAGAATCTTCTTTATAAAATGGTTCTTTTATATTCTCATAGGATATATAATCCTTGAACGTATTATCGGAATAGGTTGAATAAAAAACAGAACCGGTGGAATTCTTTTTATCTATCCACCATAATGAATGTTTCATTAAAATCATATTAATAGTGCAAGCTGTAGTTACAATTGAGAGTTACCCATTTCTCGAGATGTGATTTATATACATCCCACTTATGAGCATGACTCATCCTATCTTCACCGCACACTGTATTGACATATTCCTCGTAACATACCAATGTTTCATTTACCTTTTTTATGTATGTGGGATCTTTTGTTTCAAACTTCAATAAATCTTCTTCAAGAAGAGAACTTGGAATAGGTTCATTCAAGTTGTGACTTTCAATATTTAACTGGTCTTTTACTTTACAATACTGTCCGAGTTTTAACATATTGATTCTAATATAATCATTTATTATACAAAGTGATCTCTATAAAAACGTTAGTGTAAATAAAAGGAACATGTTTAGCGTAAACTGCTGATGTTCTAAAATTATCGTGAACCGTGTATATAGGTGCATCTCCATTCGTGACGCTAGTCAATTTCTCCACCACTTTCATAGCTATATAAGCATCTTTCTGATGAATAAAGTTGACGCAGGTAGACACTTTTGTCTTGCGCTTATCTCTATCCAACGTAGGCACTCGGAGAGTAACACGACGTCTCTTATAGCTCACCCTATCATAAATAGATATCTCAGCTTTCTTGCTGCGCATGTAGTCCTGCACTGTAGTTATGTACGGTGTACCATAATACACAGATGTACCCATGTATGCACTTAACCATCCGATTAGGTTTAATAAGTTCATCAAGTTGGCTATGTCAGGACATTTATGAATAAAAAATTCATTACAAAGCGTAGCCATCTTATAGTGATCCTTCTTACTTAGCATAGAACCATAAACTTCACTTATATCAGTAGACATGGCATGAACCGTCTTACCATATATCAATGGCATAAATCTTTTTTTTACGACCTTTCTAGTTAACCCAGATTGTATGATAGAATACTTATTTGGTTCCAATCTTGATTTCAAGAACTTCAAAAGTTCTTCTTTAAAAGAGAGATATAAATCCTTTAGTTTATATTTCAATTGTGATTTCTCATCTTCAGATAAGAGATCATATTCATCATCTATGAGATATTCATCTGAATCGAAATCTTCATCTTCTTGAGATGGAATCAGATTTGTTAGCTTACCAATTTCAATATTAAGCAAAAGATAACTCATTATTTGATAAGCACTCGCTGCTGCATCTTGAGACAATGGTACCTTATTCAAACCTACAATTCGATTGTCATCAGTAACTCTATCATTAGATAGATACTTAGCTATAAATTGAAATGGATCACTAGCTTTCCGTGCTAATTCAATTAACATATTATCGGATATATCCAATGGATTCTTTTTCATTTTATTATGGTTTTTAATATACCAATTGTAAGATTTCATGTAAGTATCAAACTTTTTATACTTATATGCAGCTGCACAGGCTAAATGAGCTCTTTTAGATAGAAGTTCTTTTTTATCTAGTTGAGGATATTTATCCTTAGAAAATAGAAGCAAACATTTTGATAAATCACGCTCATGAAAATGTAAGACACCAGCGCGGTATATTCGACCACGAAAATCAACGAACGCTGGCAAATAGAATTTATAATCTTTGTATGAACAAGCAAGAGTTAAGATGAAATCTTCATATCTAGCTTGTTGCAAACGCTTTAATAAATCATTTAATAAACTATTAATACTAATTTCTTTCTTCACAACTTCATCATTGAAGTATAAAGACCTCAATTTGTCAGATGCTTTTTGTATATTCAATTTAGATAGACGCCTATCTACAAGAAGACCAACTTCTTCTAATCTATTACGATTTACTTTTATGAAATCTAATACATTCCTATTTATTTCAAAAACTTGACTTTGAAGTTGACTTAGTACATTACACATTGCTTCGGCATTCTTCAATATGATATAGAATGTACTCACATCATGTGAAGTTAATAGACGAAAACTATTATATAATTCACCCGAAAAACTATTTAAGTAACCACCTTCAATATCATTTAACGTGATAGTGGTAGGAGTATTCTTTTTGATTTTCCAATCTAAAGGCTTGTAGATCATGGGAAGATTTAATCGAAGCGGCAGACTCCTTATGTCAAAAGTACAACTAGCATACGTTTTGAGAGCTTTATAACCATCCTTCTTATATATATCGATTACAGATCCTGAGATAGTATTATAGACTATCAAATTTCTTTCATGCATGAACTCGACCAAGCAAACACCAAAAAGAAAATTACCACGACTAGCTTTCTTATCTTTCGGATCTTTCATAGTACGAGTTTTTTTCATTCCTACTTGAAATCGTACTGTTGAATCGAGTTGATCGATCAAAGTTGATACCCTAACGAAAGGATATTCACTCGTACTATTAAACAGTGACCCTAGCACGTGAATAATAATAGCTTCTAGTGTATATTGACCTAATAGATTTAGATATTCCAAATCATTCTCGGTTAGCATACATCTTTCTTGCTTTAAGAAATCCTTAGCTGTGATTTTATCTTTTTGTATTAATTGATTAACCATAGTCATTGATTCCCGAAATATAAGTTTTTCATCAAATTTATGAATAAGATTCTCTATTTTATTCTGTAAATATCTTAATTTAGCATCTGAGTAATCATTATTACTTTTCAATAAACGAAAAACTTCATGATGATAAACACCACCAGTAGGATCATTATTGATAGAATCATCTATCTCATTGTTAAATTTATTCCAAAACAAACGAAGTATCTCTTCTTTATCTGAAGTTGTTTGACTAGAAATTGGAGTACTGTAGAATGTTCACTTGTGCAGCTGTCAGCTGATATTGATTTTATCTATAAAGATTTGACGGATAATATTCAATTTAGTATGTCTCGCCACCAATTAACAGTTATTCAACAAAAAAGCGTTTCAGGTTTATATGTTCTATCTCCGCTACAAGCTAAGTTCATAAGGAAGGTAGATCTTACTCAGTTTTTTCATGATACGCTATCTGATTGTCCAGATATCATGCTTACCCCTAGCCCTGATCCTGAATTTCTTATTGTGGTTATGCCTAATAAAGAGGATGTATTGGTGTTAATGGGATTAAGCCTAGTGTTATATCGTCTTTCTCATGGTAGCTTGCCAAAAGATGGTTACCGATTATCAAATCAGGTTGATCAATTTTATTATAGTCTTCAACAAATGGGAAAGGTGGATAGACTGTACCGTCTTGACTTAATGGATTCATTAAGGATTATTCCAATCAGTCTTATTTTAGAAAAGGTTAAGCCCTTTTTTGGAGAAGGTTCAGTTTGTTATAATCTCATTTCATCTTTTCTTTATCACCCAATCATTGATGATGATGGAAATCATATAAGCTTTGGTGCTATACCACCTGTGGGTGAAATCACCAGGGTATTATTCAATATAGTCTTAATGGACATCTTCGACCGTGAGTTCGCCAAAAGGTTTCCTGGGATAGCATTTTCTAGATTCATCAGTGATGTTTATATTTCGACTAGAGTCAATGATTCAGTAATCTTCGACGATAAAGCAGGATATGCGCTATTGGAAGAACTCAGTCTGGCTGGAAAGATCGTGTCTATTGGACCAGGTGATGATCCCCTTCCGTGTTATAGTAAGATAGTTTATTTGGACAATGATAGTAAGGTACACGTGTGCAATCCTATAGAATATTATAGAATTCTGCGCTCTCGGTACGATTAGTAAGGGAATGTGCCTCGAGTAAGCTCATCATGCAATTGAGTGGTTGACTTTACTCCCGCAGGACGAGAAGCTATATCCTATATTCTTATTTCCGAATTATTCAAAGTACACCTGCGTACTAATGAATGTTCAATCCCATGTATTTCCTTTTTTAAAAAAAGTAAACCCTTTGTAGATGTTCATGGAAGAAGTTATTCCTATTTGGAATTGTATGGTTCACCCTCCTTCATAAAAAAAAGGGTACAAAGAAAAAACAAAACTATGACAATTCAACATCTTTTATTTATGTTAGAAGGTGCAGAACGTTAGAAGCAAGTGGGCCTCCTGTTGGCGTAGGTCGTAAGGCTAGGGAAAGCCCCACCCAGTGGTTTTTCTAGTTCGGGGTGCAAAGGAAAGGGGGCCTCACGGTCGTTGCTGCTGGTCCAGGTTCACTAGGGTTTGTGAGTGAGAGCACTTATCTGCTAAAGCATCCGTTGTTGGAGCTCAACCAGTAGTTGCCAATCGACATCGACTACGATTTGAATCTTAAGGCGGGCAAAGTCCACCATACTAATAAGAATTTAATAACGTGCTCAAAGGGGCGAGAAAGTAGTGCATAAATAGGTGATAGGAACTGGCTTTACAAAGTAGTGATCTAAGCTTTTCCATCCGGCAGGAGGTTGGTCGTAGATCAGAGTGTTTGTAATAAGAAGAAGGCCATTGATCAACCATCACAAGAGAAAAGTCTGGAGAAGGAAAGCTCGTTCGGTGGTTCGCCCTTCAAGTCCTGTTGCAAACCCTAAGCCAAATAATAAACCTTCTCAGGTTTCGCGTAAAGAATATAGGAGAAAGGTTGCTCCCGATTCTATTCCATTGACTGATGCTCGCTTCGATCTCTTCCTTTATCTCCGACCCTAACTCATACAAAGGGAGAAAGAGAACCTTATCTTCAGTCTTTTCTGTTACCCATCCTAATCCTATGTTGAAAAGAATTACCTGTTGGCACACCCTCTCGTCCCCAAAAAGCTTATCTATTTCCTCTCATCACGTGACGCTGATCTTCGCTGACTCATAGCAAGCATAGGTAGACAACTATAGATTCGATTAGATTAAGCGGGCTTGCTTGCCTTGATTAAGCCCCTCCTCTAGCCGCTGGGCCCACAGATATTGAATGTAGTTCAGGTGCCGAATGCTCAGGAGATGCAATAGAAGCTACTTGACTAACATGATATGAAAGAGAAGCAACACTTTTAAGCCGAGATAGAGTAAAGGCAAGGAGAGAAAGCCACTTTCCCTTAAGGACGTGAAACAGAAGAGATAAAGCAACTCGACTCAAAGCAAATGAGATAAGGAAACTACTTCTTATGCCGAACGTTCTGGAGCTAACTAAACTAAGTATGTGAAAGAGCCCCAACAAGTAAGGTTCAGTAGCATGAAAAAGAGCTTAAACCGGAGAGTAAGCATCTGATCTACTTGAATCATAAGATCTAGTTGAACTTAACCCGTCAGCGGGAGACGAGGTCTTTCAGAGCCTGTACGCCAGTTTCAAAGCTCGATAACAGAAGTCATGGCAATTCAAGGGGTTCAATAGCCAGCCAGGTAAGAGAAAGGCTACTGGCCATGGACAGGCCGAGACCGGATCTTACAGACTAGCGTGCCTACTCATCCTTCTTTGACTCATTTGATTGGGTTGTGCCTACAACTATAGCTTTCGATTCCTAGTCCATTCAGATTCCGATCCTGATCTTGATCTTGATCTTGATGCCTCGGAAATCATTGAATATCGATTTGGAAAGCATCCAATCGCAAAGGGAGAATCCGCGTGGGTATACGGGGAGGAATCCAATGCTTATGCCGGGCTTGCAGAGACGAAAGCTTGTGCCTCTTAAAACTACTAGAAAATGGGCGGACTACAAGGAGAGTGAACGGGAGAAGAAAGTCACAGAAGAATCAGAATCAACCTCCTCTAATTCATATGCCAAGCCAAGTCCAAGACTGGTGAGGAAAGGGTATGAAAGACTAGGGCCCATCCATGTAGCTGGCAATTGATTGTTCGACCCGGTTGATGCTTTTGCGCCAGAAGCTTCACAAACATTGACTTCATCAACAGATTCTTCAAAAACAGAGAAGGGACCAGAACTTTCTGACTATAGAGCGGACATACAAACCAACGGACTTTCTGGACCGGAAGGCGAGGTTTAAATCGAAAGGTCTTTCCACCTTTACCTGTTTAGCGTGGGATAGACTCAAGAATCTCAATGAGACTGATTAATTAGCCCTGGATCTCCAGGCATCCCGAAGCACGATATCAACGGGTCGTAAATGCGCCACATTCTTAGTCGTACAACATGCGGTGGATTCAGAGAAGTAGTGTTCCCAAAGTGACTGGGGAAAAAGCATGGGATGCGAAACGAGCTTGACTAAATTGACACAGACCTCTCTATCCGAATCTTCTCAATCGCAAGCCCAAGCACTCTATTTCAATCAAGCCATCAGGAATGAGAACTAAAAAAAGCCTTCGTCAACAGCACTCGCCTTTCTTCTTGTTTCATAACGACTTCCGGGATGAACTTTTTGCTTGGAAAAGAGGGTCAGATAACAAAGAAGCTCCTTGTTCTGAGGACACCACAGCACCTACAGCTAAACCTAAACCATTCAACGGTGGAGCCACGGCTAAAATAGTATAAGCAGCACTCACTCGGGCTCATCCCAGCAGTCGTACGTCAGGTCCATTCCTATGCTCAGCTTAGGCTCCTCCATCCCCATTTCATTCCGGGCAGGGGCGAGACCATGGCGAATCCCACATAGAAGACCTCTTTCTTGATCGAGATCCATAGTTCTCGTGAATTTCGGATTTGAGCGAGTGGCTAATGATCCTGCATATTGCATATATATGTACTTTCTTTTCTGGACCATAGCATATTATGTATGGGCGTACGCTAAAGTTGGTCATAATTACTCTTTCTGCCATGCATGTCAAGCTCTTTCCTAGGTGACTGGATCATTGACTATACTATTGTACGGAACTTCACCATGGTGCCATACTTTAATAATAGCATGGACTAGCATTAAGACCAGGACATCACATATTCTCCATCACTACGAGCACATTTTTGACTACATTACTAAGAAGACCTATTACCTTCTAGCCGTATTGTATAATGTTCATATTGAGCGTATATTGAACCGACACTGTACACTCATCCATGAACATCGCTATTCCGGCACTCATGGGTACTCCTTAATCTCTATGACATCCATTTCAGCTAAGGTGCCATTCTTTCATGATAGATAAATACCTGACTGCAAGAGTGAAAACCTTATCTGAGAGCTGGCCAGAACTCAATCCTTTGTTCACCGTACCATAATAGAATGGTTATCCAACACTACTCTACCTCTTGATATACTGCATTCTTACCAGGCTTAGCAATCCTGTTTAAATAATAGAGTCTATAATCTGGGCTATCCCCTCATCTATAGATCCCTGTGATTCTATCCATTTTAGCCCTCATGCCCTCCTCGTCCCCCTAGCGGTTAGAAAGTTGAACTATGAAAAGCATGAGATGGCGGATTAAAGGAAATAGTTGTGGCTAAGGTACGTTGAATCGGAGTGACTTCTCTATGAACTAACTGCTCGTCACTTCCTGATATAACTGACTGGTGGATATAGCTTTTCACGATACCCAGCCACACCCCGCCTTTCCATGTTCTTTAAACCAGCCGTCAAGCATAATAAAAGAAGAAAGATAATAAAAACTCCATCCAATCCCACTTTCGTCTTTGATGGAACGGGTCATTACAAAAATCTCTGTCTTATGGGAGCGCATCTTTGCTCCATGAATCTGAAGTGAGATTTCTTTTATTAATTTATTATTATTAAGAAGGCAATAAGAGAATCTTCCGCCGCTGCCCCATATTCAATAAGGCAAGTAGCTAGGGTCGGTCAATCTGCCTCTTCCCCTTTCGAAAAGTGACTTAAGGAAAGGTTTAGGCAACGACGCTACGAGTCGTCGTCTTCAAGCCGAACTGCCTGACTGGCTTTCCAAGACCAGTAGTTAACCTTGCTGAAAAACGTGAGCGGCTTTAGAAGTTCCGTTACGCTCGAGTGAACACGGCTTTTGACTCTATTAGATTATATATAGGTAGGGGCTTCCCCCTTCGCCTTCGGCTTTCGATGAACTTCCGCCCGCCTTTGGCTTCTGCCTTGCCCTAACTAAGTAGGTGCTCTCGCTATCTCAGAGGGAAAGGAAAGTCTTAAGCCTTAACGCCCTTGCATGGGCTTGTGGGTACGAAAGTAGGCTATGAAAACGCATCTCTCAAATCTTTTCTTAATCGTTACCGAAACGATCCTCCAACAGTTCCCATTCCAACATTCTATAGCAGCGGTAATAAGAACAGGGCAGGAGCTTCCTTATATATTATATATAAGCAAGTAAACTACCTTGAGTTGAAACTCAGACAGTCTTGTCTTCTTTGATTGAGTGAGAATGTGTAAGCGAGTAAAAGGGTATCCGGGTGTAGGACCATTGGGGTCTCGTGTGATTGGTGTAAGGGCCTTGTAAGCTTTCGATGTAGGAAATTGCATAAGATGATGAAAAGTAGGCTATTCGGTATGTCCGTCTTTTTCTTCCCTCGCAAAGGTTAACTTGTCCGATTGAGATCACACTGGGAAGATTCTTTTCTTTCATCAAAGTAAAGTAAGAAATGGAGGAATCTCTCCGTCCAACCTAAGGTAGGCCCTTAATCCATTCCCGCCGTAGCCTTGAGTCGTCTAAGTTTCAACAGCTGCTAGTAGTTCTTGTTCTTGGATGGTAGCCCAGTAGCTAGGTTCTTTGTTGTTGTAATGTCTATCCGGTTAGAACAAGATAGGTTTTCAATCCTGAGTGAAGTAGCTAATTGAATAGTGCTGCTAGGGAGGAGCTTAGGCGAAGAAAGAGATTCCTTTTAGGGTAGAGATAGAAGGCGCTTTTAGAATGAGATAGCTCTTTGCTTCTTCTTCCCTTGAGGTTTAGGACTGGCTATGAACTTCCTTACCTCACTGTGAGTGTAATTCAAGGGACTATATCTAGGCTTCTAGTTTGTGATAGCTAGTATGCGAATGTCTCTTTCCTGCCTTGATAGTGGTTAGCCTAGTCTTTTGCCTGTTAGATCTATTATCTTTTTCCGATTGATAGACTCTTTTCATTAGCTTTCTCAATAAGTCTAATCCTAAACTATCTGCCCTTCCTTCTTTCTTCTATCTTCTCTGGATTGACTAGTTTTCTCTCTCCTAGCAGACGGAAGACGCAACAACAACAATTAGCAATCCGCGTCTTCCCTATATGGTATGGATAGAGCCAGCTCTGTTCCTCCAATACCGCTCCGTGGGGTAAGTACCTAACTAAGCCAGTATGGCATCTATCTACCAATCTATCAAGCAAGGACAGATCGGAACCCAACTACGGTAACTAGCTAATCAATGGGATCTATTTCCTGAGGTAAGTAGCTAACTGAATCTGGATGCTAGGCGCAGAGCTGGGTAGAGAGATAGATCTTAGGGTAAGGCTGGTAGCTTAACTTCCCTTACTGCGCTGTTAGTTCTTTAAGGGAGTCTAACTTCTAGTTTGCCCTCGCTAGTATGAGTTTGCTTTCTTTCCTGAATAAGTCTAAGCAATGGCAGCTAGCGAAGAGCGTAGGATAGATAGGGATAAGGAAGGACAAGGCCCTGGGCTTCCCTCTCCTGTCCGTCGGGGAGAAAGCGCTCTCCCCATGTTAGCTTAGCGATCAGGATCAAGTTCAAGCAAGGAATCCTATACATCCCTCAGGCTCGTTTAAATAAATTATGGAAGTAGTCAGTATGACATTCTGATGTAAAGCATTCGGTAGTCGTCAATCCATCCTTTTCTTCCCTTTTGATTTGACGTACCATTGCTCCTTCCTCTCTCCTTACGATATTTCACACTCACTACTAGCGGATCAAGCTCCAGTTCGAAGTATTGATTATTCATAAGTCGCTCGCCGGCATAGCTACAGCTTCGTAACGAGCCTTACCGATATTGCAGATTCATAAGTAGCGAGACTTAGTGCGACCTTCCCCACCTGTCCTGTCTCGTAGCTGTCTATCCTACCTACCGGTCCGCCTACCAAGGGCATTCTAGCCCACGCACGCCCCCGCGAAGACTACTGAAGCGAAGACTGAACTCCCGTCTGTAAGACTTTATCTAGAACTACCCTTTCGTACAACCCTTCCCTCTACATCGGGTGCGCCCTTTGGTTGGATCTGTTGACACTGGAAGGCACGCAGGGGGCAGCCCAGATTATAAGCCAATCCGGAAGATCGCAGAGGCGAGAGAAGTGAGGCTGAAGGGAATCAAATTGAAGTATAAGTAGTTGGTTTTGTGCCAGTGACAGTTGCAAAGGACAGTGATTTCACTGCTTTTCCTCGTGAAGGAGCGTAGGGCATGGTTGGAAGGTGGGAAAGGTAAGTAGTTGGTCATTTCTTAGTAGCAAGCATGACGATTTATTAGAAGTTCCGGCATCAAAGCGTTCAGGTGTCCGTCCAAGTCTTGCTGTTGGGCACGGTGTCATAGTTAGGAGTTAGACTCCCTAGCTGAGGTAGTCAGTGGAATTAGTTAGTAAGGTTCCGCTAGCAGACCAGGGTTATGGATGTAACCAAAATTAACATCACTACGGTCGGGCTATCGAACACGGGGTCAGAAGTGAATGACGAGTCGGACCATGGGCAGTGGGTGGGCTTGGAGCCGGATGAAGCTCGGGAAAAATGAAAGAATATCATTCAGTGAGGAGAGACTAACCTAACAACTTCTATGCCAAGCCAATTTGACGGGGTTTTGAAACGTGTTAGTCTTTGGCGTGCTGAACTGCCAGGATAGTGGTTTTTCCAGTATCAGGCAAGCGGGTTGTCAAGTGGAAGTGTCAGTGGTTGCCAAGGCAAGTGATTTAACTGCGTGCGGAAGGTAGCGGAGTGAGGAATGAGGAGGAATCAATGAAGTGCATTACTGCTGCCCCTTCGGATGGAATAGATGGACAAGAGGAGAGCCTTGAGTGCTTCCACTTGATCGGATGAAGGGACTGGATAAACACGACCGGCTCTCGATAAGAGGTTTCGGAAGGGATGCTGATGCTTCCATTCCCGGTTCGGGGGATTCAACTGATAGAGATGCCGATGGAGGATCGGATTCACTCGCCTTGAGGCGTTGAAAGACATAGAGAAGAAAGGCTTACAGGTCCCAGCAAATGGAGATGAAGGGACTGGGGGAGAACAAGAGCTGGGGAGCTAGCTAGGTATTCCCTTCGAGGGTGAGATGGGATGAGATCAGTTAGCTGCTTTCACTTCCTTTCTCCGGTAGCGATGAGTTGCTTTGTCACCTCGACTGCCTCACGCGACGGATAGAGCAGCGGGCTCCAATGCTGCTAGCTGGTGAGCTTGCCCCGGGCTCGCTGCAGGGGATAGGGAGTCAGAGGGATGCTTATTGACGTCATTATGATCGCCGGTAGGTATCCGGATATGGACTTTGGTGGGTCCCAACCCAAATAGATGGCTTTGGTTCAGATGCAGCTACAGGTGTTCCAGTTGGCTCATATCCAGTCGTTTGGGTAACTTCCTTCCCATTGCTTTCGATAGCTAGATATGCTTTACCGGGCCCGGAGGTGATGCTAATGGGAGTTCAAGAGGTGGAGAGTCAGAGCTCACTTCCGGTTCTGGTGTCTCTTCCCCTCTTTCGGTTGAAAGAGATGGGGGACGAGATGAATAAAGCATTGGTACCCTGGTCTCGGCATCGACTGGAACTTGATATGGCATCGGTGGGGAATCCCGGTACTTTATAGTTGGACCGGGGTCGAATGCAGCTCATTGGTTTGGATCTGGGACCGGAACAACCCGAGTGGAGAGCCGGCACTCAAGAGGTGGAGCAAAGAGGTGAGTGCGATACCAAGATTCAATCTTCCCACTTTTCTCTCTATCTAGCTGTGAGCCAGGTTTTGAAATATCTGGTTTTATGTCTATTACCAGTTCTTCCTCCCGAGTTGAGACC